TTAGTCGTACACTTGAACTTGAAAGATAACCTAATAAGGCGAAAGAATGCTTGTATAATGATAATGGGTTTATATGGATCTTTTGGGGTTGAAAGCACACATCAAAATGACATTGACATAAATTGACAAGGTAATATTTCCATTTTTTCATCAGAAGAGGCGTATCCTTTGAGACAAAAATGGATTTTCCTTGATATCTAAGATAATGTATGAAAGGATACTTGAGCAAGCATAGGCTGTCCCAAAAATCCTTAGTAAAGACTTCTACAAAATGTTCTATTTTTCCATAGAAATATATTCGCTCAAGAAAGACCTGAGAAAATGTTAATCGGAAATGAAAAGATTGATTACAAAGAAAAAAGAAAACGGACTCGTATTCATATACATGAGAATTATATAAGAATAAGAAAAATCTTGGATTCTTTTTTGCAAAAACGGAAATAGATTTCTTTGGAATAATAAGACTGTTCCAATTCCAATACTCGTGAAGAAAGAGTCGTAATAAATGCAAAGAGGAGGGATCTTTCACCCAATAGCGAAGGATTTGAACCAATTTTTCTAGATGGATGGGGTACGGTATTAGTCCATCTAACACATAATTTAAATGTGGGAATTTGCCCTCTAAAAAAGTAAATATTGAATGAATTGATCGTAAATTATGAGATTTTACTATTTCTGACCTTTCTAAAGAGGATACTAATCGTAAGGAAAATGGAATTTCCACAATAACTGCAAACCCCTCCGATATCATTTGAAAATAAAAATTTTTGTTATACCTAAAAAATGGATTTTGGTTAGAATCATTAGCAGAAATAATCAAATGATTCTGTTGATATATTCGAGTAATTAAACGTTTTACGATTAGTAAACTATATTTATTGTCATAACCTACATTTTCTAACAAAATAGATCTATTTAAGTCACGATCATGAGCAAATGTATAAATATACTCCCGAAAGATAAGTGGGTATAGGAAATCATTTTTTCGAGATCTATCTATTTCAAAATTTCGTTGAGATTTCTCTATTTTCATTTTAAATTTGATTTGATTGAGGCAAAGATAGGGGGTTGGGGGGGGTTATTAAATGATACATAGTGCGATACCATAAAAACAAAATAGTATAATATAAAAAGAATAGATACCTCGGAAATAATTAAACTCATCAACGGACCCCCTATCCTCTCTTTTTTCCATCTAATTGGTTTATGTTCATTATAGGGTAATAGGTGACTAGAAATCCTTTACTTTTTCAAGTCAATCACTCTTTTTTGATTTTGGAAAAAAAAAAGAATTTCTTTATCAATATACTCTTTCTTCTACACATTCAACTCCCCTTCATAGTGGAGAATAGCGAATAGTTAGGACTCATTAAAAAAATCGAAAATCCACTCAACTCAAGAAAAAGCCTTTCCCGCACTAGGCACTAATCTATTTTTAACGTCTAATTAGATCGGAAAATCATTCAAATTAAGAACGGGAGCTCGTTGCTTTTTTATTTCCCTATAATTGGAACCGCAGAGCTCTATCCATTTATTAACTAGACCCAACCCCAACTTTGAATTTGAATTCATTTTTTTTTTTTATGTTCCGCACCAAGAATTCAAACAAGGTTTGTTTGGAACCGATCCGGTAAGAATTAAATATTCTCAGAATTCTCCATTGATACGACATGCTGTTTTTTCCATTCATTCCTTTCACAGGATCAGTCGCGGTCTTACAAATAATACCGATGGTATGGACGAATCCCTTTCTTCGTACAAATGCGTAAAAGCTGTTAGCCGCACTTAAAAGCCGAGTACTCTACCATTGAGTTAGCAACCCAATAAAAAAAAAAATAATTAGGTTATGTAGATAGAATCGGAATCAAAAATCAAAATAGAATAAATAAAGAGATTGAGTCGTACGACACAATCAAAACATTAAACTAACAAGAAATGAACACGAAATGAAATAGAAAAATTTCTAATCGATTCTGAACATAAAAAAAAAGAACAGATCAGATAAGAATATAAAAGATTCTCAAATAAAAAATATAGCAAATAAAAAAATAAAAAAAAGTTAAATAAAGTCAAAATTTATAGATTATCTCTTGTCCCTTATGCTATCTGTTCTTATATTTAAAATATTTTAAAATGAATATATTTTCAATTGAAAATAATTAAAAAAATGTAAATATTCATTTTTACACATTTTTCTAATATAACAATACATTTACATTTTTTTTCCAATCAAAAAAAGACTTTTGTATCACAGCAAATCCAATAAACCTATCATTTCATTTGAATGAAGAAAAAAAAAAAAAACAAACCGCTGGAATAGATATAAATAAATCTACAGATAAGATCTAATTACCCCAGATCGGATTATATTTATTTGATACACTGTTGTCAATATGAATGTAAATGTGTTAATAAAAAATACACAATGAAGAAAACAAAAGAATTAATTCAAATTAACCCCATATTTTATTGATATATTATCATATAAATATTTTTTGATTTCCAATACGAATATTAGCAAACCAATAAGATAAGACGAGGAAATAAGTAGTTCTCTTTGAATCTTCATCTTCAAGTGACTCGATAGGACCGAGTCGTCAATGCCACACTTCTTCAAGTACCAAGGACTCATAAAAAATCATTAAATTAAAAAGATTTAATTAAAAAACAGCCTATCTCGCTATCATTATTTGAATAATGTTTTACAGCAAGGACTCCGTTTTATCATCATAAAAGAGATAAATCCCATAGTCAGATTCAGATTAAACCGTCAATGATTTAAAATAAAACAAATGAATAGGTCGAAAAAGAAATTGGATTTCTTTTTTTTTACCCTAAACCGGCCCGAGGATCTAGATTTAATTACATCTGCGTATTATTTGAACACGATAATATTTTTGAAAAAAGATAGGATTTCGAGAAAAGTCATTAAAAATAAGAAACAAAAATTGCATTTATTATATTCTTAACTTTAACTATAAATAGAAGGTAGAAGGTTGTTCAAAAAAACAATCTTTATTTGGATATATAGAATTTTGATATAGAGAATAAATATGCTCTGGGACGGAAGGATTCGAACCTCCGAATGGCGGGACCAAAACCCGTTGCCTTACCGCTTGGCCACGCCCCATTTATATTTTGATTCAACACTAATAAAACTAATATTGGTATTGATTCTTTGTCAATTCCCGTCCCCAAAAATATCTATGAACTGGATTAGCTTGTTGTTCGTATTTTGATATATGTAGATATAGAATTAAACTGAATTTATTGATCATAATATAGAATTCCATTAAGATATTGTATGAAAATATGATTTCTTTTATTCTTTTTTTAGCTGATAATTGAAGGATTTTTGATTGGCTGAGTTTAAAGTTTTTTGTCTACCTTAACTCTATTTTCTATCAATTTATATCCATTTTTCTATGAATGGCATATTAATAACTCAGTCAAAATACAATTATCTTCAAGAACAAAATGTTTATTATGCTTAATATTTTAAATTTAATTTGTATCTGTCTTAATTTTGCCCTTTATTCAAGCAGTTTTTTCTTCACAAAATTGCCTGAAGCCTACGCTTTTTTGAATCCAATCGTAGATGTTATGCCAGTAATCCCTGTGTTCTTTTTTCTATTAGCCTTTGTTTGGCAAGCTGCTGTAAGTTTTCGATAAGATTTTTAATACTGTCCTGGAATAATTCATGATTTATTCAAGAGAAAAAATTAGAATAATTGATAAGATCAGAAAGATCAGATAAGTCTTATAGTATAGGCCCTCAATTCAAACATTGAAGTTATTGTATAAACGTGAAAAATCTAGATTACCTACCCCATCTCCTCATTCTGAATTTTTTTCCATTCTATTAAAAGAAACCTATTCGATTAGAGCCCCTCGAAATATCTAATTTTCGGTATGAAAGCAAATTTATGGCAACGAAAGACTCGACTCTTATTACAAATTACAAATGAATTTAGAAGAATTCTTTTCTATTTCGAGAAATTTCTAGAAACCACTTCATTTCTTGGTGTCAAAATATGATATGTGGTATAAAAATAGAGAATCTATTTTCTTTTTTCCAAACAAAAAAAGATCTTGGAGATTGTCTAATGCTTACTCTCAAACTCTTTGTTTACACAGTAGTAATATTCTTTGCTTCTCTTTTCATCTTTGGATTTTTATCTAATGATCCAGGGCGAAATCCTGGACGTGAAGAATAAAAAAAAAGAAGGCTTTTTCCTTGCTTGATTTTTCTTTTTATTAAATGTTCTTAGAATTTTACCTATTCTACGAACGTTATCTTTAACTATTAGAAAATAAATAAAGAAAAAGACTTAAAAAAAAAAAATACCAAGTCATCAACGGAACCGGAAAGAGAGGGATTCGAACCCTCGGTACGAATAACTCGCACAACGGATTAGCAATCCGGCGCTTTAGTCCACTCAGCCATCTCTCCCAATTGAAAAAAGATAATTCCTATCTTACATTACACAACAATACACAACAAGTAGGGCTTGAAAAAAAAAAGTCCTTCTTCTATCTTTCTTTTTTTTCTATCTTTTTTATTACTATATTATTATATTACTCTTAATATATTAGTATTCTAATTAGTATTCTATTAATTGACTATTTAATTACTATTAAATTACTATTATATTAAGAATATATTATTCTATTAATTATTAATATTCTAAAATATTCTAATTTGAATATTAGAATTCTATTTTTTTTTTCATTTCGTCCGAAAAGTCTTTTTTTATTTCCGCGTCCCGGCCCGTGTCACGGGCCGTTTTTTGTTGCAACAAATTAGATAATATAAAAAAAGTTATTCTGTTTGATTCAAAAATACTTGTTATTGAAACAACAGGACTATTTCCATTCTTCTAATATAGAATCAACGCAACAACGAGTCCTCTTTTACTAATCCTCATTAAGTTCCATGAGGAAATACAATACATCAACGCCCTAATTTTAATAATTCTTTATTCTTTTTTTTTTTTTAT